AATCCATGGAGGGCCATCATTGAAATAATCTTTTTTTTTCAAACCTCAGGGTCCGGCTCAAGATAATTTACTTAGGGAATATCCAACTAGGCCGATATGGTAATGGAAAAAATTATGATATTTGATATTAGAGGGTTGGTTGTAAAAAAAGGAAAGAGATCGAAAAGATCTTTTTGCTAAAAACCCCTTTCGTCCACTCCCCCCCTCAATGAATATTAGATTTCTATCGCATTATTCAAATTCAAAAAAATCGCGAACAGATTCCCGTTTCAGTTGATTTTATTCAACGATTGACCAAATGAAAATAGTAATATAATAAATAAAAAATTGCATGAACTTAGATCAATCTAATAATGATATTTATATGCAACGATTTGATTTGGACTAACCAATTTGTTTGTCCATTTAAATTGGATCCGGCGGAATAATGATAAAGAAGGGGGAGGGGGGAAAAGAGTTTACAAAAAACAGAATTCATAAAAATGGGTTGGTTCGGATAGGTTAGGTATATGTAATTGAATGGCTATAAATAAGTAAACTCCTGTAGATGTTTCGACAATTGATTCTCGAATTCGATTGAATCTAAGATGGGTGCTTGGTTTACATTATGGAATAAAGGCATGTATATGTGATATTAGATATTGACTGGATATATATGAAATAAGGCTATATTTCATTTGTCCTACTTCTATGAATTTAGATGGGGATTCGAATATAAGCCCTTCCCTTTCTGTCTCTTTTTGACTGTGAATTGAATGACTAAACAAATGAAATTAAGAGAAACATGGAAGAATGCAATTCACAGTTTGGAACCAAGAAATGAAGAAGGAAAGTTGTATGTATTCACAAAGACTTTGTGGATAGAAACTAAAAAATAGATATTGAAGTAGTTCAGACGATTCAATAACAAAAATACTATTATTTCTATTTCTTCAACTACTTTAACTCGAAGTAACTAGGAACTTCGATAGAATGAATCCTAGTGACGGAATAATTAAGTCATAATTCGTTGGTTGGTTGTATCATTAACTATTTCTTTTTTTCTTTTTTTGGTACGAGGGAATTTATCATGAATCCACTGATTTCTGCCGCTTCCGTTATTGCTGCTGGATTGGCTGTAGGGCTTGCTTCTATTGGACCCGGAGTTGGTCAAGGAACTGCTGCGGGTCAAGCCGTAGAGGGTATCGCGAGACAGCCCGAGGCAGAGGGAAAAATACGAGGTACTCTATTGCTCAGTCTAGCTTTTATGGAAGCTTTAACAATTTATGGACTGGTTGTAGCATTAGCACTTTTGTTTGCGAATCCTTTTGTTTAATCTTATAAATATAAAAATTATTGACTTGGATTTGTCATTTGCTTTTTCGAATTATAGCAAGATTTCACTCCTACAATTACTTATTCGTTGACAAAATAACCCACGGGAAGGGCTGATTTGCGGATGAGGAATTGGTATACCGACTCGCTTTCATCCTTTCCCGCCCGGAGTCCAAGGGAAACTAAGTATTGGTAGTTCACACAACTCGAATACTTTTCAAAATAAATAGGAAAAAGGAAACTAAAAGAATAAATAAAAACGAGGGGCGAAGTGATACAAAAAGAACTCTAGTCAATTTTGTAGTCTATCTATAAAAGGAGATCCTATGAAAAATGTAACCGATTCTTTCCTTTCTTTGGGCCACTGGCCATTTGCCGGGAGTTTCGGGTTTTTTAATACCGATATTTTATCAACAAATCTAATAAATCTAAGTGTAGTGCTTGGTGTATTGATCTTCTTTGGAAAGGGAGTGTGTGCGAGTTGTTTATTTCAAGAATAGGCTGGATCCAACCAGCTGTACCCCCCTTTCGTTATAACTAGGAAAGAAAGGAAAAAGAAAGGTACATGATCTCGCGAATTACTTCGGAATAAATTAAGAAATTCTATGTAAGAATCATAGCATTTCGTGATTCGTTGGTAAAACCCCTTTGATTCTCTACCAACCAATAATGTAGGACCATTAACATGGTTAAAGCAAACTGTTTGAAGTTTAGATGCAGCATGGTAGTCTTTCTACCACTATGTTAATATAGAGATAGTTTAAAATAAATATTTTATCGATAGAGAACACTCCTATCGATATGAAACGCTTATTGTAAAAATGAAAAAGATGGGCATTTTGCCCCCTTTATCCAATGCTGAATCGACGACCTATGTGTTATGTATAAATAATAAATTTTTGGATTTGAAGAAAAGAAAAAAAGCAACAACTTTGCTGACAATTACATATTTTTGTCAGAAAGAGTCCTCTCAATATCTTAATCTGGCATTAATTTAGATATTTGTTGAATATAAACAAAGAAGAGAGGATAGGCCCGTCATTACATTTATCAAAAGATATGAGACTTTATTATAATTCTAAGTAATTGGGCGTGAGAGCCAAATGAATCGAAAGATTCATATTTGGTTCGGGAAGGGATTATGTAAGCTTTGAAATTAATGGAAAGATAATCTACTTTCATTAAG